CTCTCCTTTGTGTTGACCTAGGGGCTTGCCTGCAAGTGGCTTCAAACACTCGCTAAGCCCCTATTGAATAGGGCGTGTAAGTCAACTATCTGTCTCAACAGGTGAGGAAGGAAAAAGCTCGACCGTACTATAGGGAGAGGAAGGAAAAAGCTCGCTTTAATGAAGAAGGCAGGAGAGGAAGTTAACTAGCTATCTCCCTACAGGAAGTCATACTAACTAGCAAGCTGTCTGCCCCTTAGGGCGCATAAGTCAACTAGCGGAGGGTAAGGCTTTTAGTTGTTAAGGGAGAGCTAGGGGGAACACTCGCCAGCAAGCACCTGGATAGACTAAAAACAGGGGAAACCGTGACTTGAAGATCGTTTTCCCGTCTATTTGATCGGTGAGGCAGGCAACTCCTAGCTGAGGGTGAGGAACGAGAAGGAGCTCTACCAACGGTTGAGGGTCAAGCAAAGGCCCTCGCTGAGGGCTAAGAGGCTTAGTCACTCTCTTATTTAGAGGGGACGGGATAGGGCTTGCTTGTCTTTCTCTCACACCTCTCAGTCAGAATCCGGGCTAGAAGTCGTCCACACGCGCAATTCCTCTCCCGGAGGGATAGCTTGTTTGTATTCCGCTCTTCTCCCTGAAGGGAAAGATATCTGAAAGTAGCATTCCCTATATGAATGAGATAGGCAACTTGAAGGGCTAGAGGCTAAGAAGGCAACTAGCTGAGGGCGAAGGGCACACTGAACACGAACCGAATCAACTGAAAGGAGAGGAGCGATAGCAACTCAACTGAAAGCAACTAGCTCTCGCCCTGCTTCCCTCTTCCCTCTCGATAGAGGGCTAAATCACCTACTTAACACTAACCCAATAGAACCAGGAAAGCATAACACCTTTCGCAGTTCCCCTCGCCGGCAAGCACCTAGCTGGCGAGGAAGGAAGACTAACTAGCTCTCCCGTAGGTGCAAAGCCGCTCGCCCTAATGAATAAGCGGGAGAGGGAGAGTGAAAGGAATTTCAAATAGCTCGCTTTAATGAAGAAGGCGGGAGAGGAGAGATAGCCACTCGACTGAAAGGAGAGGCTAGGGGTGTTTAGCCGACTTCTACCCGTTCCACTTTCACTCTTAGGAGAACCACGTCGCTCCACTCGCTTAAAGGCAGGAGGGCAACCAGCTCGACCAACGGGAGAGGGAGAGTGAAAGGTTTGAAAAGACTCGACTAAGGCAATCTCATCTGAAAGCTCAAGCTCAACTTGCCGGTCTGAAAAGAGGCTCAACATTCGGACATATCTTTTCGATTGTTAGCAGGAAGAGAAAGCAGACTAGATTGAAAGAGGAGAAAGGCAAGCGGAAAGCTGCAACTTCCTTGCTAGAAGGCCTTCCTCGCTAGAAGTACGATTGGAAGGCAAGGTAAAGCGGTAGCAAGCGAGGGCTTTCGTGGATCCTTCCCCGGTGGAATTGCTTTTTTTGAAAGTCAGTCAAGCAAGAAGGAAGGCAGGATTAGCTTTCAAGCAGTCTTCAAGCATGACATGAATTCAAGCCAGTCTGCTTCGGAGAATCTGATTCTACTTTCATGCCACCTTTCACTTCCCCGTGGCATTGCCTTTGATTCTGGCTTTAGATTAGGGTCTTGCTTACAATAGGAGATCAATCTTTCATTCTCTTTCCCAGTTCAGTGCACTATAAGCTATTAAAGAAGAGCTTAGGGCTATGGTCTCACTTTCCCTAGTCTCATAATCAAAGACTACTAACCAATCCTAATATGTGAATAGCTTAGGTGCCGTGGACTCTCTTGCTTACCGTAGACTCTCCTTATAAGCCAGCCATGGCTCTTAGCCCCCTAACTAAGCCGTAGCGCTGGACTGCACTCTTTCTTCTATCAACTGAGGAAATGCACCTTTCGTTTGAAATGCCCTTGTACTCCTATCTACTTTCAGTCTCTTTGCTTTGCTCGGTCCAAAAAGGATCAGGATCTAATTCTGCCATACGTTGAATTTTCCCCGTTTTCACAGAAAGAATTTGCTGTATACTTTCTGGGGGAAATATGTCATCGAATTGTAAAAACAATCGAAATAGGATTTTTTGGTCGGGGGCCGGCCACCAGCTCAATAACCTCTAATACTCTCTAAAATGTAGTCTTTCGCTTTGTTGTTGTTGTCTCGGATTGATTAGCAGACAACAGGAGTGTACTTTCGTGATTGCGAATACCCACTCTTAGGGCAGGAAGCCCGTAACCTTATTTGATTCGTAGCTCGTTAAGGGAAATTGAATCAAGGCGGCTACCATAGAGTCAGACCTTTTACCGATCCTATCTCATCAAAGCCGGGTAACAAAAAGAAGGAACTTTATAATGAAATGAAAGAAAGGCGAAGGAAAAGAAATGGGCTCCTTCGGTTACCGTTCTATCCGTTCTAATCCTGACGGTTTTGAATGCTATTGAGTTTCCCGCTCCTGAATGAGAAGTGGTTTTTTTATTCCTACGGTCTTGGCCTGAGAAAAGTGATCTTTGAAACTGAAATCGACTAAAAAGTAACAGAATAGGCTTTAGAGTAGCTCTTTCCAAATAGGTCGAGTAGCCGCCCTTTATAGTATAGAAATCGAATGAAAAGGAGCTCTCTAGTTGGGATTTACACGCACAGCCTTCTCCTATGAGTCTGCCTATGTTACGCGCCTGCCTTTGATAACCTTTCAGCTGGTTCCCTTCGTCGGCATCATTGAACCTCGTTAGCATTTCTAAAAGAATTGGAGGCTCAAAACGAATGGTCAAAGGAATTGATGATTCGTGTTTAGTCTCCGATCTTCGCCTAGTCTTCGAACCTGCACTGTATAGAGGGGAACAAGCTCAGACATATAGCAAGACTAGAACTCCTATTGCATGCATCGATACCAGACCAGACAAACTAAAGCTAGCCCACTGCACTTTAGCATAGTGAAAGTCTCTCTTAATTACGCATTAGCTTGAAGTGAAACTTCCGTCTATGTAAGAAAAGTCTTAACCTCCCTTACTTTGTGGGCGCACTGACCAAAGACCTACTCCTGCTTAGCGCACGAGACTCACTTTAGCCTTGCTTATTTCACCTTCGGGTACTAGAAGCATATAGTCTATTAGCTCTCTATAGATTCACTCTTTTTCTTAAAAGAAAGATAGAAGGGCAGCTACAGACTCCGTTCCTTATCGCTTCGTTTGCTATCCTACCCTACTTCGCTAGCTAGACTATCGCAAGTCATTTATACCAAAAGACCTGGCCATCGCCAACCAAGAGGGGGATGAACCTACTTCCAGAGACTACTCGCCTTGAACTCCGTCCCCTGAACTTGACTGCTTATGCAACTACAGTGCTATAAAAAAGAAAAATGGCAGGAGACCACATACCAAGAAAGAAAAAGCTAGGGATGAGCTACTTACTAGCTTAGACCTTTGCGTTTCAATATCAACGATTAGAAGAGGTACGAAGTGAGCCACAAACCATATTTCTGATTATGCTCATTCCATTTGACTGCTAATCACAAATGACATTCAATCTTTCTGCGATAAGAAGATAAATGATTTCATTACCATAGATCCAGATAGCATAAGGGAGAGGGAATTCTTTCTTTTTTTATTTTCTATAATCTATAATAAGGTAAAGTGCTCCACCGGTACACCTTTCTGGTCTTCCTTCTGAGCCAGGATCAATACCAAAAAAAGAAAAAATGAAAAGTGCTAAACCAGATCGATCTTTCGGCATAGGAAATCGGACTGTCTTTCTTACTTATACTAAGTTAAGGGAACCAAAGAGCTTTCTCCGCGATTCATTGCTTACTTAGCCTTCTCAGTTTAGCATTCTACCAAAAAATCTTCTTTCTCAGGGTCAATCTAGTCCTCTTTGAATTGATCTCGTACTCTATAGCATTAGAGAAATGGAAGCCTTTTTCTAGAAAAGATGAAGACAGGGAATCGGAACTAAATAATTCTTTCTTCGTCGACTATGGACTTTGACGACTCTAGCTTCATCTTAGGGAAAGTAAAAAGAAAAGCATCATTCACATCTTACAGTAATTTCTTAGGGACTCTAGATCATAGACTGGGATCACTCGAGATCGATGGCTATGCACTCGCCCGAATGCAAACATTGGCTTGTTAGATTTTCCTTTGAGCGAGCCGTTGACTACTATTTACAATAGAAATGAAAGTAAGAAAACAGGCATTGAGAAGGGGGCAACGATCTGGTTTTTTGCTGGCACAAGCAGGTCCCTACTATCTAAGAACACTAGCAATGAGATCTCATCTCTCTGACTTAGGTTCCGAAGCTTGTCGCAAAGAAGAGAGGGAAAGAGCGGAAAAGCGGGTTTTACGTCAACAGTTCTTCCTCGTTCCGACAAAGAGTGTGTTTCCTTATTCTTTTTTAGCTTTGAGCTTGGTTCAGATTGGACACGTCCTCACTCGTTCTTTTTTCAAGATCTTTGAGCCTCTTAAGGATGCCGTAGGGATTCTTCTAACAGGTCTGTCCCTGTGCTAATAGACCCACTCCAATCCCGGGAACCTTACCGCTCCGTGGGCTACTAAAATCTTGGAAATCGACTAGCCTTACTTCTTTCGGGGCTCCATCCCTCTTGACTATATAGGTAGGGGCTTAGCTGCTCCTAGTCAGATAAAAGTTCTATACTGGGGCTCTCGGCAACCCTGAACTACTAAAAACCTGGCCCTTTGATGTGCTTGCCCAGCCTCTTCCACTAGAAATAGCTTCTTCTCTTAAGGCTTCTTGCCAGTAGTGATAAAAACCTTGCTTATCTATCTTTAGAAAGAGGATAGATAAAAAGATAACTAGATCAATGTCTTCCGTCTTCGTCTGCTATAACCTTCAAGGAAGATGCAAAAGGCAGAACAGATGATAAGACGATGCATCTTTGCGTCTTCTCGTCAGGATCTATATAGGGGATCGAATGCATTATAACTCCTTCTATCTAGCGCTCTCAAGCTGAGGTAACTCGAAGCTTTGAATGGCTCCTGCCTAGCTTCCTTCCAGTGATTAGAGTCTTCTGTTTGCAGTTTTGAATCTTGCTATGAGTGCCTTTACCCTTCTCTAAGAAGCCATAGGACTGTGCTATGAGGGAGGAACCCTTTCTTCTAATGCTTCCTCCTTACTCTTCTAGTATTGGTTTAATGCCGTATTTCACTCAACCAGCCTCAAGTTTTTCTTTATATTCCTTCTTACGGTTATATCTTCTTTGATATGTCCTTCAGGTATAGGGGAGTAAGTAAGGTTTTCATTCCTTCCTTTCAATGCTTCCTCCATGCCTCTAGTACTGTAATATGAGGGAAAGCTCTAAGAGGAAGAATTCTAAATCCTATTACATCTATAAGATAGAGAGGTAAAGTCCTTCCTAGGAGAGTGAAGCAACGAAGGCTGGAAGTAAGAACTCTAAACTTTCTCTTTAGGTATCCCCCCTCCGTACCCTGTGTGAAGGAGCTGTAGAATCAGTCCTAGCTATCTGATAATAGCAGCTGGGATCACAGAGAGTAGCCAACCCAGTCCAGTAGCACAGTCCTACAAGCCAACGGTTGCTAACTTTCTTTCAAATAAGATCTGTCCCAGCTGGCATTATTCTTTAAACCACCTTCTCTTGATGTAGAAAAATCCCCTTTATTTGAGGGTAATACAGAATTAGCTCTATCTTATCCAATGGGAAACTTTAGAGTTCATCCTTTAGCTGTCCAGGCAGTGCAGTACTTCCTCTCGAGCATATTGGTGTATAGATCCTTCCCAGCCGGACAAGGAGCCTGTGTTACTAATTGGCTTGATAGTTCAAGTAGTAAAGGAGGTCTGTGGTAGTCAAGTATGTCTGTGGCTAGAGGAGAAAAGCAGTTAATCTTAGTACCCTGTAAGCGTGAAGTCAGGCTTTTCTAACTCCTAGTCGGCTAGTAGAAGGATAGAGACTAAAGAAAGTTAGTTTACCCGAAGCAAAGTCAAGAGAGAAAGGTGGTAGCTCTCCATGCAAGCTATTCTAGCAAGTCTTCTGTGGAGGAGGAGTAGCACTAGGCAAGTAACTTATTTCACTAGTTGAGATACACAGATTACTCAAGGTTGTACGAGCTGTAATAGTAGTTGAAAGGACCTGCTATTGAATACACATTGGACCTTGGAAATAACAATCTTAATGGGCCTATACCAGAGAATCTTGCTGACTTGGCTCAACTACAATGCCTAGTTCTTTCTCATAATAATCTATCCGGGTCGATTCCTTCCAAGTCATCTTTGTATTTTTCTCAGGTTAATATACCTGATCTGAGCTATGCTCAACATCGTGGAGTTTTTGATCTGTCTTACAATAGGTTGTCTGGGACCATACCTGATGTGTTGGGGAACTGTGTGGTCGTGGTAGATCTTTTGATAAGCAATAACATGCTTTCTGGATAAATTCCAAGATCACTCTCTCGCCTGACAAATCTTACAACGTTGGATTTATCTGGGAATTTGCTTACTGGTCTCATTCCTCCGGAGTTTGGCGATTCGCTTAAGCTTCAAGGCTTGTATCTGGGAAATAATCAGCTTTCTGGCACCATCCCTGAAAGGTTGGGGCGTTTGAGCAGTTTGGTAAAGCTGAACTTTACTAGTAATAAGAATTTATCTGGTCCAGTACCAACAAGTTTTGGGAACTTGAAAGGGCTGACTCATTTAGATTTGAGTTCTAATGAGCTCAGTGGTGAGCTTCCTTCATCTCTTGCGAGCATAATAAACCTCGTTGGGCTTTATGTTCAGCAGAATGGACAGGTTGATCAGCTTTTCTTGAATTCCATAGCATGGACATTATCTCACAGATGAAAGAAAAGAGGTCACTTGTTTAAGTCAAGCAATCGTAGAGACCGAGAAGAGTTTGCAGTGAAAATTCTCCCTCTACAGGCCTCAACAAGGCAGAACCAAAGAGAGTAGTGAGGGGAGAGGAGTGAAAACCCGACTCAAGGCCTAGTAGATCTATTCCTGCTACCTTACAACCTTCCCTGGGGGAGGTTGAGTTGAAGAAGCTGTGACAGAACAAGCTGTTACAGAATCAGCAGCTATTGAACCCCCATCTGTTGGAAGAAGGACTACTGGTAGTGGTTCGTCTTATCTTATTAGTAGCGGTCATTGGGCTTCTTCTTCTTTTCCTTCTTTCTCTTCTTTTTTCTTCTCAAGGATCGAAGCTCAACTTGAAAGAAAAGGGTATAGCTTAAAGCTTTTACCAATCAAGGGTGGGAACTCATTCCTTCTTAGAAGAGTTTTAGCGCACTGGATCTCAACTCCTCCCCCAGTCTCGCACAAAGACAAAGAAGGAAGATAGTTTCAGCATGAAGCTTGCTTGGCATTCAGGTTGAAATAGGAGATTCTAATACGAAAACAAAGGTAGAAAGCGAACCAGGAAACGCGAAACTGCTCAACTCAAGTGAGCTTAACTCGGGCAAGAAGGAAAGAAAGGCACTTTCGGGCACACAACCGCTGAAGTGAAGGTTTCAAGTCTTGAATGCCGGTCTTTGGCTAGAGATGCGCGAAGCAGCCGGTTTGCAT